GGGTGTAGGCTAAGTAAATCAATGGATAGTCTTGGTCCTATTGAAAATACCGGTGTAAGTGAAGACCCGATTCTAAATGATATAGATAAAAACACTCTTAGTCGGAGCAATAGTGACAATTCTAGTTACAGTAATGTTGATCATTTAGTCGGCGTTATAGACATTCAGAGTTTCCTCTCTGATGATACTTTTTTAGTTAGGGATAATGATAGGGATAGTTATTTTATATATTTGGATATTGAAAATAAGATTTTTGAGATTGACAATGATCATTCTTTTCTAAGTGAACTAGAAAGTTCTTTTTCTAATTATAAGAATTTTAGTTATCTGAATAATGTATCTAATAGTGACGATCCTCACGATGATCCTTACATGTATAATACTAAATATAGTTGGAATAACCACATTAATAGTTGTATTGACAGTTATTTTCTTTCTCAAATTTGTATTGATAGTTACATTTTAAGTGGTATTGTCAATTATAGTGACAGTTACATTTATAGTTACATTTTTGATGAAAGCAGAACTAGTAGTGAAAACCAGAGTTCAAGTATAAAACCGAGCCTGGATGATAGTGATTTAACTATAACAGAAACAGAAAGATCTAATGATCTAGATGTGACTCCAAAATACAAGCATTTGTGGGTTCAATGCGAAAATTGTTATGGATTAAATTATAAGAAATTTTTTAAATCAAAAATGAATATTTGCGAACACTGTGGACATCATTTGAAAATGAATAGTTCAGATAGAATCGAACTTTCGATTGATCCAGGTACTTGGGTTCCGATGGATGAAGACATGGTCTCTCTGGATCCCATTGAATTTAATTTAGAAGAGGAACCCTACAAAGATCGTATTGATTCTTATCAAAGAAAGACAGGATTAACTGAGGCTGTTCAAACGGGCACAGGTCAACTAAACGGTATTCCCGTAGCAATTGGGATTATGGATTTTCAGTTTATGGGTGGTAGTATGGGATCGGTAGTTGGCGAGAAAATCACCCGTTTGATCGAATATGCTACCAATCAATTTTTACCTCTTATTTTAGTGTGTGCTTCTGGAGGAGCACGCATGCAAGAAGGAAGTTTGAGCTTGATGCAAATGGCTAAAATATCTTCCGCTTTATATGATTATCAATCAAATAAAAAGTTATTCTATGTATCAATCCTTACATCTCCTACTACTGGTGGGGTGACAGCTAGTTTTGGTATGTTGGGGGATATCATTATTGCTGAACCCAATGCCTACATTGCCTTTGCGGGTAAAAGAGTAATTGAACAAACATTGAATAAAACAGTACCTGAGGGCTCACAAGCGGCTGAATATTTATTCCATAAGGGCCTATTCGATCCAATCGTACCGCGTAATCTTTTAAAAGGCGTTCTGAGTGAGTTATTTCAGCTTCATGCGTTCTTTCCTCTGAATCAAAATTCAATCAAGTAGAGCCTTAATAAAAATTAAATAATATATATATAAAAAAAATAGAAATGATTTTTTTTTGTGTATAGAACAAGTAGTTATTTAGTTTATAGAAATCAAAGTCAAAATCCATTCTTCGGATTTTATTTTGACTTTGATAACATTTGGTAACATAAGATTTAATTGTAAAAAAAAAAAGAGTGAATTCTTTCTTCCGCGAAATTCAAATTGGGCAAGGGGAATAAAACGAGAATTTCACGTTCCCTTCTTATGTGTATATAATTCACATATAGAAAATATAAAAGTATAGAAAGATGCAAGATTCTATATTTTTTGAGAATGTCCAGTTTTACTAAGAATCCCTATTCCCGGATCGGATTCTAACAAATTTTTCGGGAATTTGTAACAAACTCTTTCTTTATTCACGTTTATTAAATTCAAATTATTAGACAAAAACAAGATAATAAAAAATAATAATAATAAAAAAAGGAGATTATCATACACATACATATCTATATATTTCATGTAGAAAGATGAAAAATTCTATTTCGTTAGTTCTACATTCCTTGCACTTATTTTCTTATCTTATTTTATTTATAAATTTTAGAAATTGTTATATTTATTATTTTATTTATATTTTATATATTTATATATTTTATTTATATATTAATATTATGTACTTACATATACTCAATTATGTACTCACTTAGCTATACTTAGTATAATTATATATGAATTATAATGATTATACGATACCTTTATAACAATATAAATAACAATAGAACAATAACAGGTACAAATATGAAATCCAGGTATCTATTTTATGACAACTTTCAATAACTTACCCTCTATTTTGGTGCCTTTAGTGGGCCTAGTATTTCCGGCAATTGCGATGGCTTCTTTATTTCTTCATGTTCAAAAAAACAAGATTTTTTAGATATAGATATGATAGGGCCAAATCTTATCTATTTTTTTTTTTCAAGCCTTAGACCATAATACAGATATTGATTTCTTAGAATAAAATATGTGATGCAGTTTCCCCTGAACATAAGCTATTATGCATGCGTAAACATGATATATACATAAATGAATTATAGCTATTTGAAAAAAAAATCGGGATTGGGGCGAATGCCTGAAATGTAAAGTAAATGTATCCATACGTAGATATCTATAGGGAATCATACGAAGTGGATCTTATTATTTTAGATCTAAGCAATTCGATGAATTACTCCTAAAAGTTCACATCGGAATAGTGCTAGTTGATGAGAGTTACTTCGGAAACACACAAAAAAAGTCAAATTCATTTGGGTTATTCTCTCAATCTCAATAAAATGCAACTAGATCTAGTATGAATTGGCGATCAGAACATATATGGATAGAACTTATAGCGGGGTCTCGAAAAACAAGTAATTTCTGCTGGGCCTTTATCCTTTTTTTAGGTTCATTAGGGTTTTTATTAGTTGGAATTTCCAGTTATCTTGGTAGGAATTTGATATCTTTATTTCCGTCTCCACAAATCATTTCTTTTCCACAGGGGATCGTGATGTCTTTCTACGGGATTGCGGGTCTCTTTATTAGCTCCTATTTGTGGTGCACAATCTCATGGAATGTAGGTAGTGGTTATGATCGATTCGATAGAAAAGAAGGAATAGTGTGTATTTTTCGTTGGGGATTTCCTGGAAAAAATCGTCGCATCTTACTCCAATTCCTTATGAAAGACATCCAGTCCATCAGAATAGAAGTGAAAGAGGGTATTTATGCTCGTCGTGTCCTTTATATGGAAATCAGAGGCCATGGGGCTATTCCCCTGACTCGTACTGATGAGAATTTGACTCCACGAGAAATTGAGCAAAAAGCTGCTGAATTGGCTTATTTCTTGCGTGTACCAATTGAAGTATTTTGAAAAATGAACTGAAAAGAGTGAATGCTTTTTTTTTTTTCAAAAAATTGGATATTCTGATAGAAAGAGAATTCTTTTCTTTCAAAATCCGAATAATATTCATGGGCGCCTTTGTGCATTTATTTATCGAAAGGAGGCACTTTTTTCGAATTTTAGCAAATGATATATTTGGAAACAATATCTTTATTCGCATTTGAAGTGCGAATTTGGAGTGGACTCTTTTTTATTCCATTTCTGTATTATTTCTAAATTCAAGTACTAACCACTGAATCATACAGAAAAAAAAGGGAATAGATTCATGGGCTCGATGACTTGTAATAGAACTTATCCTTGATATGAATATTAGTTAGTATCGTATGGTATGGAGTCGACGAATGAGGTGAGTTCATTAAAAATTCAAAGACGAAAAAATGGCAAAAAAGAAAGCATTCATTCCCCTTCTATATCTTGCATCTATAGTATTTTTGCCCTGGTGGATCTCTCTCTCATTTACTAAAAGTCTGGAATCTTGGGTTACTAATTGGTGGGATACTATGGAATCCGAAATTTTCTTGAATATCATTCAAGAAAAGAGTATTCTAAAAAAATTCATAGAATTAGAGGAACTCTTCCTCTTGGACGAAATGATAAAGGAATACCCGGAAACACATCTAGAAAAGCTTCGTATCGGAATCTACAAAGAAACGATCCAATTGATCAAGATACACAATGGGGATTGTATCCATACGATTTTGAACTTCTCGACAAATATAATCTGTTTCGTTATTCTAAGTGGTTATTCGATTTTAGGTAATGAAAAACTTGTTATTCTTAACTCTTGGGTTCAAGAATTCCTATATAACTTAAGCGACACAATAAAAGCTTTTTCAATTCTTTTATTAACTGATTTATGTATAGGATTCCATTCGCCCCACGGTTGGGAACTAATGATTGGCTCTTTATACAAAGATTTTGGATTTGATCATAACGATCAAATTATATCCGGTCTTGTTTCCACTTTTCCGGTCATTCTAGATACAATTTTAAAATATTTGATCTTCCGTTATTTAAATCGTGTATCTCCCTCACTTGTAGTGATTTATCATTCACTGAATGACTGAAAAATGATTCACTGATCAAATTATAATGGTTGTTACTTTGTACATAAGCAAAACATTCAAAATTGTACTTATTCTTTCTACTCCTACAAGGAATTCTTCCTATATTCCATTAATATTTTTTTAGTAAATAGCAAAATCATAGATAGGGAACTATACTAGACTAGGGACCTACCTAATTTTATTGTATAAATTTTCGATACCAATGATTGGACCATGCAAACTATAAATACTCTTTTTTCTTGGATAAAGGAAGAGATTACTCGAGCCATTTCCATATCGCTCATGATATATATAATCACTAGGACACCCAGTTCAAACGCATATCCCATTTTTGCACAGCAGGGTTATGAAAATCCACGAGAAGCGACTGGCCGTATTGTATGTGCCAATTGCCATTTAGCTAATAAACCCGTAGATATCGAGGTTCCACAAGCGGTACTTCCTGATACTGTATTTGAAGCAGTTGTTCGAATTCCTTATGATATGCAACTGAAACAAGTTCTTGCTAATGGTAAAAAGGGAGCTTTGAATGTAGGGGCTGTTCTTATTTTACCTGAGGGGTTTGAATTAGCCCCCCC